AACACATACCAGATAAAACAATATGTGATAATGCTACACCTTCAAAACTCCAAAGACCTGGGTTTGATACACTTTCTCCAGTGATACTCCAACCACCCCAAGAATCTGTAATACCTAGACGAGTCATAAACGGCATAACAAACATACCTTGACGCCACATTGGATTTAAAACTGGATCTGATGGATCGAATACAGCAAGTTCATATAATGCCATTGAACCAGCCCAGCCCGCAACTAATGCTGTATGCATTAAATGTACAGAAATTAATCTTCCTGGGTCATTTAAAACAACAGTATGAACACGATACCATGGTAATGCCATAGTAATTCATTCCTTAAATATAAATAATGGTTTTTGACTTTCTTACAACTAAACTAGAAAAAAGTTAGCTAATATACTATTATAAGCAAAGATAATAAAAATTAATTAATTTAATTTAATTTAATATTTTTTGTTCAGAATTTTTAGTTTTAATAAGAGAAAAATCTAATAAATTGATTATTTAATTTATTAGATTTTTGTAAGATTTAACTTAAATTGTTGTAAATCCTGTTTTTGTAGAAGCAATTGCTTCTTTTAAAGCTGTTTCTGCTTCTTGGGTAAATTGATTTGTTGAAGCAACAGCATCAATATAAGTTTTTTGACCATCTAAAGTTTTTAATAAACTTGCAGAGAATTTTTTCACATCGCCGATTTGTAAATCATCTAAGAAACCATTAATACCTGAATAAATTAAAGCAACTTGTTGTGGTACTGATAAAGGTGAATTTTGTGGTTGTTTTAAAATTTCACGTAAACGTGAACCACGTGCTAATTGTTTTTGAGTTGCTTCATCTAAATCTGAAGCAAATTGAGAAAACGCTTCTAATTCGGCGAATTGAGCTAATTCTAATTTTAATTTACCAGCAACTTGTTTCATTGCTTTAGTTTGAGCTGCTGAACCTACTCGTGATACAGAGATACCAACGTTAATTGCAGGACGGATACCTGAGTTAAATAAATCATTCGATAAGAAGATTTGTCCATCTGTAATTGAAATTACATTAGTTGGAATATATGCTGAAACGTCACTTGCTTGTGTTTCAATAATAGGTAAAGCTGTCATACTACCGCCACCTAATGCATCACTAAGTTTTGCAGCACGTTCTAATAAACGTGAATGTAAGTAGAATACATCACCAGGGTATGCTTCACGCCCAGGAGGACGACGTAATAATAATGACATTTGACGGTATGCCATTGCTTGTTTAGTTAAATCATCGTAAATGATTAACGTTGCTTTTCCATTATACATAAAGTATTCAGCAAGAGCTGCACCGGCATATGGAGCGATATATTGTAAAGTAGCAGGATCATTTGCACTAGCACTTACAATGATTGTATAGCTCATAGCTTCTTTTTGCTCAAGAACATTTACTACTTGAGCAATTGTAGATGCTTTTTGACCTATACCAACATATACACAAACAACATTCTCACTTTTTTGGTTAATAATTGTATCAACTGCAATTGAAGTTTTTCCAGTTTGACGATCTCCAATAATTAACTCACGTTGACCTCGTCCAATTGGGATCATTGCATCAATTGAAGTAATACCAGTCTGTAATGGTTCACATACTGATTTACGACTAATGATACCTGGAGCCATTGATTCAACTAAACGGCTTTCTGTTGTAGCAATCTCACCTTTTCCATCAATAGGTAGACCTAATGGATTTACTACACGGCCTAAAAACGCTTCACCTACTGGAATTTGCGCAATTTGACCAGTAGATTTAACAGTACCACCTTCTAAAATTTGACGACCATTACCCATTAATACGACACCAACGTTATCGTTTTCTAAGTTAAGAGCAATCCCGATTGTTTTATCTTCAAATTCTAAAAGTTCTCCACTCATTACTTGATCAAGCCCATAAACACGAGCAATACCATCACCAACTTGTAGAACAGTACCAATATTATCTACTTTAACATCTTGATCATATTGCTCAATTTGTTCACGAATAATACTGCTAATTTCGTCTGGACGAATATTTATCATTGTAGTATTTTTAAGGTAAAAAGTTAATAAAAGATTTTAATTGTTTTTAAATTTCTAAAACACCGTCTAAATGTTTAGCTAAATTTTCTAATTGATTTTTAATAGTAAAATCAACTACCTTTGAGTTTGTTTTAATTAAAAACCCACCAATCAAACTTGAATCGACAGTAATAACTAATCGAATTTCACGAGCATTTGTTAATTCTTTTAATTTTTTAATTAATAAATACTCATGAGATGGTGTAAAAGCATGAGCCGTTGTAACTTCAACCATTTTAATTGAAGCAGTTTTATAAATTAACTCTAAGTAGTTTGCGATAATTGATGATAATAAATTAATTCGATCACGTTTTACTAAAACCATTAAAAATTTAAACGTTTCTGAGTTTAATTGTGATTTTAAAGTTTTAGTTAAAAGGCTTTGTTTTTGTTCTGCACTTATAACTGGGTTACAT